TTCAACATCAAAAACAACAAAAACTAAAGCAAACATATAATAACGGATTCGAAACTGTAACCAAGCGTCGCCCATTGGTTCTATACCCGATTCATAACTAGAAAGTTTCTCCGGCCCTTTGCTAATCGGGGCTAAAACTCCCGAAATGAAAAAAGTCAAAATAGGAATAAGACTCGAGATTAGTAGAAATACCCAAAAAATATCATATTGGTAAAGCAGAAACATAGAAAGACTCCTCTGGACGCGGAAAATATACCAGATTGCTCAATTGAAATTGTCAAGTCATCGATAACTATTTGGTCAAAATAAACATAAATTTGTTTTGAGCGAATTCACTAGTTTCCGTTGTTTACTATGGGTGATATCGCATTTCAAGGTGCAACCCTATTTCCATTATACCATGCCGCTTTTTTAGCTAGTATTACTCTATCTATATCTTACTTTTATACAAGTATACAAGTTCTTTTTTTCGCCTAAGTTTCTCTCTAAACTAAAGTTTCTCTCTAAACTAAAGTCTAAATTGAAACTTCTAAACTAGAAAAATGGAATTCTCCTTTATTTGAACTTACTCCTTTTATTCTTTTTATTCTAATTGAATAAATCTTCAATTTCAAAAATGAAATTGAAATTTAAGAGAATACAAATAAAGTTGATTTAATTTTCATTAATCATTTTCGATTAGTTTTCTATTCGAATTATCTATTAATTTACATTTATTTGTACTTCATTTTAGGGCTATACGGACTCGAACCGTAGACTTTCTCGGTAAAACAGATCAAACTTTTTATTATCAAAATGATCTGAACTGTTTCAAAGACCCAACATGCATTTTTTTGCATTGGGCTCTTTCATTAACTGATGAAAATATCAGCTAGTCTGCCATCTTTTTTCTTTTGATAGAAAAATAAGATAAAGATAAGAAGATGGCTCCACGTGCTCTGATTACTTATTTTTTTTTGCATTCTGATCCAAGAGCACTACCAAAGTCTTTCAAAGGTATGGTTATCTTGACGTAGGTCTGCCTCTGGCCTATTAAACCGAAGTTTAAGTTAAATGAAGTCTCTATCGTTCTTCTTTCAAAATGAAATATGAAACTTAATACACCTTAAAGCTCATAGGACGAAAAGAGATTGTTTGAGTTCCTTATACTCATTAGGCCTAGCATTGAGTAGACTAACTATTCACCCTATCAATATCTTCAATCTCGGATAAGGTCTATTTGGCACCTATACAGCACTCCAATTGAACCGAACCCTTTTGTCAGGCTATTGTTCCCTTAAATTAAAGTTATGGGGTAAGACATCAACTTCTCAATTAAGATCCCCATTCTTTTTATTTTATGATGGGTTCCCTTTGAAAAACATTGGCGCACGTGTAAACGAGGCGCTCTACCAACTGAGCTATAGCCCTTATTGCTTGTAATACATATTTTATCATGTAGCTAAGTTGTTGTCAAGATAAATAGTAGATGATCGAACATCATAAATCTTTGATCTGTTTCCGCGGTATTGCTTCTAAGGAATATTTTATTTATAATCCATCAAGGGGATGGATTCTATTTGGTTTTCTTTGGGACGAGAAATGACCTACTTAACTCAGTGGTTAGAGTATTGCTTTCATACGGCGAGAGTCATTGGTTCAAATCCAATAGTAGGTAGAACTTATTAGATACTGAGTATCTAATAAGTTTTTTGAACCACCCTCTATTTAGTTTCTTGATTGTATTTAGTTTTTTTATTTTGCATTTTTTCTATTTCATTTCGGAATTTCTTTTAGTTGCATCAAAATTGGGCTTTGATTGATTCTATATGATTTCCGTGACAGAACCCAAATAGGGTTTTGTTTAAACCTAATTATTCGAACGTACGAACTTAGTTATCAAATCAAACCGCATTGAGAGCCTCTACTCGTGTCCTAGCTCTGCGGAGCGCTAGATTTGCTTCAATTATTTGTCTCTTTCCTTCAGCCTTTTTCAAGTTAGCTTCCGCTATTTCAAGAGTTTGCTGAGCTTCTTGTGCGTCGATGTCACTACCCTTCTCCGCATCATTTACTAAAACAGTTATGTCATTATTGCCTATTCTAGCAAAACCGCCCATCAGAGCCATTGTTAACCATTGGTCATTAAGACGTATTCTTAAAATACCTATATCTACAGCTGTCGCAATAGGGGCGTGGTTGGGTAATACGCCAATTTGACCACTATTAGTAGATAAAATTATTTCTTTCACTTCGGCATCCCAAACAATTCTATTAGGGGTCAGTACACAAAGATTTAAGGTCATTTCTTCAAATTGTTCTCCATTTCTAGGTTTATAGCCTTCGCGGTAGCTTCATCGATATTACCTACTAAATAAAAGGCTTGTTCAGGAAGACCATCTAACTCGCCGGAAAGAATCAATTGAAATCCTCTAATTGTTTCTGCCAGACCAACATATTTCCCCGGAGAGCCAGTAAATACTTCTGCTACAAAGAAAGGTTGTGATAAGAAACGTTCAATTTT